TTGGTGTATCATTTTAATCTATTATACCTAATGAATGAGATTTCTATGAATCTATCCAATTTATTCGGGTTAGCCAAAAGAGGTTAATTACATGAGTTTCAAACTAAAATTTGGATTCACAATCCATTTTATTTAGTTTTATCTTTTGTCCCACCACCAGAAGAATAAAGTTCCTTTATAGGAATTTTCTGAAAAGTAACTATCTCGGTTTCATATAAAATTTTATATAGAATTTTTGAAAAAGACTTTCCGTTATAAGAAAAAGACTTACTATCTTTGGGATTTGATCCTACACCGCTGCGCAAAACTTTAGGGGATCAACTCTATTACATAAGTCGATTCCTAATTTTTATCTCATATCATGCGATAAGGATATCTATGAGCCTGACATAAGTAGTACGCAGTTATTATTCTATCGGTCGAAAACCCGGGGAATTGATCTTTACGGCGCTTCTTCTATCAATTAGATCATTTTTATCCATAGAAAAAGTAACTAGGCCTATTATCTATCTATTTTTTCCTATTTCGATTCCTATGACGTATCTTTCTTTACTACAGCTAAGATAAATCGTTATTTTCGACGATGCATATGTAGAAAGCCTATTTTGTTCCAGTCGTTACTAGGAGAGTTTTTCTTTCTTTTTTGTTTCTATAGTGGAGATAGCCGCACGTAATGACAGATCACGGCCATATTATTAAAAGCTTGTGGTAAGAATGGGTTTCGTTCTAGTGCTCGAAAATAATATTCTAAAGCTTTCGTATGTTCCCCATTACTTGTGTGGATAAGGCCTATATTATAGAGTATATAACTTCGATCATAAGGATCAATTTCTAATCGCATAGCTTCATAATAATTCTGTAAAGCTTCCGCATAATTTCCTTCGGATTGAGCTGACATCCGTTACGGTCGTTGTTCCATTTTCAAACCCTCCGTTTCAGAACCGTACGTGAGATTTGCATCTCATACAGCTCCACCCTATTGTGCATAAGGAAAATCAAAAATGTAATCTAAAAAAGATTAAAATAGTCTCATTATGAACTGGCCGGGGCTAGTGTTTTTACAAGAAATCTCTAGCCAACCTTCCTGCAAGAGATCTTTTCTTAACACCAGCCTATTTTGACTAGATAGAAAAGATACCTCCAACAATTTCTTTGTTTTTAACGCTTTCTAATTTCCAGGAATTAGTCACTTCAACACCCTTCGACGGTTATACGGATATCCAAAGTACAAACGAGATGGGTGCTTGTTATCCCAACCATTCTTTTAGTCCCGAGCACATAAGCAAGGGGTAATTTCTAACAAAGCTTTCGTGTTGTTGATTCCTAAATGTAGTGCGTCTTCCCCTATGCTGCCTATTAGTACTTAGTATTAGTGGAGTCGTATTAACTCATAATACAGAAGAGAACTCTCTAGGTGTAACCTTTCGCTGAATACTAGAATCCACAATTGAAACATAGCATATGAGGTTGCATTAATCGAGGATACGCGACAGAAGGAATTGTTCTTTTTCCAAGTTTCACCCTCAGTAAGCGTATATTTCTTTTCTATTTTTTTTATCTATATCTTTTCAAAAAATTGATCGACTGGAATCGCGTGTCTTTCTCGTAAGAATGAGAGAAATAAATCAATATGAAAAAAAAATCAAATCGCACCATCTCTGTAATAGCTAAATGCTTCTTTTTCTCCTGAAGTTGTCGGAATTATTCGTAATAAGATATTTGCTACAATCGAAAAGGTCTTATCAATAAAATTTCCATTTATTCGCGATCTAGGCATAGGTAACAATCCATTCGATTAATTCTTCTAATTAACTCTCGCGAGAAAGTGATCCCGCGCAAGAAAAGAGTTGTAACATACGAATACGAAATAACATAAAAACAAATTTGAATTTAGTAAAAAAAAGATATGGACCCTTTCCTTTCTTCCAATTCCTCATTTTTGACAAGAATCAATCAATAAGCAATATTTGAACCCGACTCTATTTGACTGAATGTAGCGGTATAACATACCAACCAAAGGAACTATTCCAATAATCGATTATCAATGTGAATGACTCGCAATTTATTCAATCTTGGGGTCATAATCATTATATAGGAGAGATGGCCGAGTGGTTCAAGGCGTAGCATTGGAACTGCTATGTAGGCTTTTGTTTACCGAGGGTTCGAATCCCTCTCTTTCCGTTTTTGTTGATGACTTTCCTAACAATGGCAAATTTATAACACCAGTTGAACTGGTCGACCTGCCTTTTAGTCTAGATAAAAAAAAATACTGCAACTATGAACAATAGAGAACAATAGAAAAATTTCCTAATATATTAATAGATTAATATATTAATCTATAAAATAAAGATGTAGAAAAGGTACAAAATACGGATTAAACCTACATTTAACTTACTTAGTAAGTTTAAGTGTTAATTTACTTCTGGTCGGAACCTTTCTACTTAGGTTTAAGTTTGACGAGAATAATATTCTACGACTAGCAATTCGTTTATTTTCAAACCGATCCATTTACTATCTATTATTTGATTGACTAATCCTTTATATTGGAATGTTTGAAGGATCAAATGAGTTGGTAATTCTTCCCGGGGGGACGAATCCAAGTATTTTTGAATCAAAGCTCTGGATTTTTGTTCATCCTTCGCTGTAATAATATCTCGGGGTTTGCAGCGATAACTTGGGATATCCACTATCCGACCATTAACTAAAATATGTCTATGGTTAACTAATTGGCGGGCGGCAGGAATAGTCGAAGCCATACCCAATCGAAAAAGTATGTTATCCAAACGCATTTCAAGTAATTGGAGTAAAACTTGACCTGTTGACCCCTTAGCTTTTCCGGCGATGCGAACATATTTTACTAATTGTCGTTCTGTAAGACCATAATGAAAACGCAACTTCTGTTTTTCTTCTAGTCGAATACGATATTGAGATTTTTTCCCCGAATACGTTTGGTTTCTAAGATCATTTCCGGTTCTAGGCTTTTTATTAGTTAATCCTGGCAAAGCCCCTAGGCGATGTATTTTTTTGAAACGAGGTCCTCGGTAACGCGACATAAAGACTCCTTATTCTTATTTAATATGAATTTTATTCTTATTTTTTTTTTAAACTAAAAGAAAACTGAACGAAATGAAGCGAAGTTTACTGAAGTATCGTACTTTTGGACTAGAAAGAAGAATGAGATGAATTGGATAATGATCCACATCCTTCTAGTATAGAAAAACTATCATAGAAAAAGGCCCCCTTTCCGGATATAATCTAAGGTCTTATTTATAATATAATTTGAAAAGTTGATGTCTTTTGGAAAGGAGAGACGGCACCACTTCAATATTCTTTGATTTCAAAAAGAGCATTCTCAATTACGTAAAAATTTAAAATAAATAGGAAAAGCCGGCTATCGGAATCGAACCGATGACCATCGCATTACAAATGCGATGCTCTAACCTCTGAGCTAAGCGGGCTCATATAATATCCATTTTAAATCCAGAGCCAGAGGAATTAACTAAATTCTTAGAAACTTAGTTATTCTTAACTATTATTTCTTATCTAATTAGAGTAGATATGAATTGAATATCGAAAATCCTCGAATTTCAAATGAATATAATATTATAAAACACAACGATTAATAGAGCGATATAGAATTTCGATTTATTTATTATTTCTATTTATCACTAATAGAAAAAAAATAGAATTCCAATATAATATATAATATTATGTATTATAAAATTGGATATATCTTTTACGAGTTTTAGATAGTTAAAGTTTTCATTTTTTGAATTCAAATTCCTTTTGAACTTCTTTTTATTGTATATTATTTTATTTGATTCTATATTAGAATCAGCTAGTTACACTTACGAATGGTTAGTTATAACTAATGAGACATTCACTACTTTCATTCATAAACGGGTAATTAGGAAAGTGGAAAATTAAGATGACAAGAAAAGAATCGAACCTTCAAGTATTCAAGATTACACCGCTAACGTAATAGTTAGCTATATTTAGCTTGGATATATATCCATCTATATTGAATTGAAGATACAGAAATGGTAGAATCATAGTCGATTGGATCAAATCCAAAGATGGTTCTCCTATAGAAGGTAATAAAAGAAGGTAATAAAGAAACGAAAACATTTTGTAGGAATCTGATATCTAATGAATTCAAGGATTTAAGTATAAATGAAAGAAAAAAGAAACAACATCACAATGAAATTGGAATCTCAACACAAAACGAAGGGGGATATGGCGAAATCGGTAGACGCTACGGACTTAATTGGATTGGGCCTTGGTATGGAAACCCGCTGAGTGATAACTTTCAAATTCAGAGAAACCCTGGAATTAATAAAAAGGGGCAATCCTGAGCCAAATCCTATTTTCAGAAAACAAAAAACAAAGGTTCAGAAAGTGAAAAAGGGGATAGGTGCAGAGACTCAACGGAAGCTGTTCTAACAAATGGAGTTGGATGCATTAGTCGATAAGTCTTTCCAGTCAAAATTCCGAAAGTATAAGTATTTAAGGATAAAGTAAAGGATAAACATCTATACATACGTAGTGAATAGTCTATTAAATTAAATGAGTAATGAAAGCCCAAACGAATCTCTATTTTGTCTATAAAAAAATAAAGAATTGTTGTTAATAGATTCCATGTTTATTTAAGAAAGAATCGAATATTCATTGATCAAATGATTCACTCCATAGTCTGATAGATCTTTTCACGAACTGATTAATCAGATGAGAATAAAGATAGAGTCCCATTTTACATGTCAATGCGGCAACAATGAAATTTATAGTTAAGAGGAAAATCCGTCGACTTTTAAAATCGTGAGGGTTCAAGTCCCTCTATCCCCAAATAAAATAGACTATTCGATTCCCCAACTATCTATTTACCTCTTTTGTTATCGGTTCAAAATGCCTTATCTATTCACTATATTCTTTTAGAAGTGGTCGGGGCGACAATGTCCTTTTTTTATCACATCTGTATCATATACATACAAATGTATATGTTC